GAATTGCAACTACAACTATTCATTGCAAAGAATTCTGTTCTTATAGGCAAATGCTCAATATCCAAGTAGGCTTAAAAATTTGATCATGATCAAGTGCTTTTTGGATTGTCTCATGTCTTTTGATTGGTGTTTATCCCCACCATATCTCGAGTTTCTTACGTAAAAAGTATTTACTTGTTACTAATAAAGTCTAGCCTCTGTTCTTCCTTAGATCCCTTCTTTCACTCCGATAGTATCATAGATCGGAATCGATGCAAAGGAAATGAATGCATTTCCACACTATAATAAATAAATAAGTTAAGTGGAATAGATAGAACATTGGATCATGCCACATCACTTATTCTATTCTACGGATCTTACGGAGCCTGTTCGTGGATAACATGATTCGGGTATGATCATAGAAAATATTCTCCTCAAGCGAACCGGCCTATCCTCTGCTACGTAGGGGACTTACGTTTTGGTTGGATGCGGAGACACGTTTGGTTGTGAATTCCAACGTGGCAAATAAAATCATATATCTGCATGGCTAAATCAATAGTTCAAGTCACACACTCCCATAATCCATCCTCTCTTCGGAAAATTCACTTCAACTATTCGTATCAAATAAGGAATACAATACTTCCGAGTTGAAGAGAAGTATCCAAAAAACATGTCTTATTTTTTCAATAATCCATATTTGTAGCAATGAAATACTATTGTCCTCCCCGATATATGATCAATTACAAATATCTATGATATGTCTTCTCTATAAAGGACCGGAAATACCTTGCTTACGTATCATTGGAAAGTGCATTAACATAAATACGGCAGTAAGGAGAGGCAATACAAAAGTGTGTAAACTATAAAAACGAGTTAAAGTGGATTGACCCACACTAGCACTTCCACGTAATAACTCTACTAAAGGTGATCCTATTACAGGAATAGCTTCAGGTACGCCTGTCACGATTTTTACTGCCCAATAACCAATTTGGTCCCGAGGTAAGGAATAACCAGTTACACCAAAAGATGCAGTCAATACAGCCAAAACCACACCCGTAACCCAAGTTAATTCGCGAGGTTTTTTAAATCCACCTGTGAGATACACACGAAATACGTGCAGGATCATCATGAGAACCATCATACTTGCTGACCATCGATGAACTGATCGGATTAACCAACCAAAGTTGGCCTCAGTCATGATGTATTGAACAGAGGAAAAAGCCTCTGTAACGGTTGGACGATAGTAAAAAGTCATAGCAAAACCCGTAGCTACTTGTACTAGAAAACAAGTAAGTGTGATCCCCCCTAAACAATAAAATATGTTGACATGAGGAGGAACATATTTACTAGTTATATCATCTGCAATCGCCTGAATCTCAAGACGTTCCTCAAACCAATCATATACTTTATTGAGATAGGTAACCCAATGGAACTCCCCCTCTGAGAACCGTATATGAGAATTTCATCTCGTACGGCTCAAGCGGAAACACACAAATACTGATTTCAACGGATATATAATAGAAAGTGAAAAACTTCATTAACCACTTGATTCGATTTGCCTCGAAGATACGAAGTAACAAAAATCCGGAATCTCTTCTTTGTGATGATAATGCCAAAAAATATCAAGTTGGCTCATCTGTCTTTCTTTATGTTGATCGTTACAGGCCTCTTGAATCTTCTCTTCCCTATTTTTTATTTGTTATTTGATTTATTGTTTTTTTTTTGTGCGTACTGCGGATTTACTCTTGTTTTACTATTGATAGGAATTCTCTTGTTGAGACCCTATGAATCAATTGAAACCTCAGATTCATACTAGAACCACGATGATTTAGCCTCAAGCTAAACTCAAAGGTTCTCTGAGTAAGAACCTTTGATGATCACTTATTGAATGAATGGATGTAATGACTCAACAAAATCTAGAGAAAGAGTTATCCTTCGGTCAAAATAAATCTGAAGGAATAAAATTCGTTTGATTTAGGAAATACCTATTTGAATTTTTTTTGAGTCCGGTTGCGAGGTCTGAATAAATAGTAGGTATGAATCATAGTTCAAATATTTCTTTTCTTGATCTATTCTATATATTCCGTGCTCCAGATACTAGAATAAATATCCGACGAGGTAGAATCATCTTGATAGAGATAACAGGTCCATTCTATGTATTATCAATAGGATCAATTATAACAAGTCACACACTCATATTCCGGAAATACCGAAACAAATAAATTCCACGGTCGAACTACCAGAATAGAATGGTCTAGAAATCCAAGTCTAAAGTAATTTTTTCTTTGATTGAAAGACTAGGACTTCATAGTTCTTATAAACCTAACTTATTGAAATTCCATCCAGTAAAACGGAAGAATTATAAATTTCCAAAATAATAGATAGGAATATCGCAAATAGAGCCATTGCGACCCCCATAAGTGGTGTAGTCCCCCATCCCGGAGCTACTTTACCATATTCCGAATTCAATGGTTTCAATAAATCCCCTACAGTAGTTCGTCTTGGCCCAGATCTAGAACTATCCTCAACGGTTTGTGTAGCCATAAATCCTATTTAATGATTGGTTGAGATCTGTTGACTTTGTATACTATTCCGTTGTAGTTGTAAATAAACGATCTTATCGTAGATCCATTGTGATCTTGAAATTATCTAAAAATGGAAACAGCAACCCTAGTCGCCATCTCCATATCTGGTTTACTTGTAAGCTTTACTGGGTACGCCTTATATACCGCTTTTGGGCAACCCTCTCAACAACTAAGAGATCCATTCGAAGAACACGGGGACTAGTTGAAGTAATGAGCCTCCCAATATGGGAGGCTCATTACTTCAATTAAATTATTTCAAAAGGTTATTTCATTTTTTTAGTCGGAACCTTAGGTGGTTCTCGAAAAAAGATAGCGAAAAAAATTATCCCTAAAGTTGAGACTAAAAGGAATGTATAAACCAATGCTTCCATGGATTCGATCGTGGTTTACAATTATAGCTTCCACACCTATTCATTTGGGATCATTTACCATATCATATAAAGAAAGAAAAAAAGTCAAAGAAAAGATGGTGATTCAAGTCAAGATTTCTCTGATACCCAATGTCAAATAAAAAAAAAATAGAGGCGAAAGATACCACAACAATGTCGTATCAGACTACTTGTCTCCTTGTAGTTGGATCTCCAAGTTTTTGGAATGTTCCAAATTCCACTTGAGCATCCAAATCTGGATCAATACCAGCAAAAACATCTCTGAACAAGGTTCTAGCGCCATGCCAAATGTGTCCGAAAAAGAAGAGCAAAGCAAACGTAGCATGCCCAAAAGTGAACCAACCCCTTGGACTGCTACGAAAAACACCATCGGATTTCAAAGTAGCCCGATCTAATTCAAAAATTTCACCTAATTGGGCACGTCTAGCATATTTTTTCACAGTAGCAGGATCAGAATAACTTACTCCATTAAGTTCGCCACCATAGAACTCAACAGTAACACCTACTTGTTCAACACTATACTTTGATTCTGCCCTTCTAAAAGGAACATCAGCTCTCACAATTCCGTCTTCATCTACCAAAACTACCGGAAATGTTTCAAAAAAAGTAGGCATACGACGTACAAAAAGCTCGCGCCCTTCTTTATCTCTAAAGACGGGGTGTCCTAACCATCCAACAGCAATTCCATCCCCATTGTCCATTGAGCCTGCTCTGAATAATCCCCCCTTTGCCGGATTATTACCAATATAATCATAAAAAGCTAATTTTTCGGGAATTTTAGACCAAGCTTCCGATAAACTAAGATTTTCGGCTAGCCCGGCACTAACTCTTCGATATATTTCTTGCTGAAAGTATCCCTGATCCCACTGATAACGAGTAGGACCAAATAATTCGATTGGGGTAGTTGCTGAACCATACCACATAGTTCCAGCAACAACAAAAGCTGCAAAAAAAACAGCAGCGATACTACTGGAAAGTACAGTTTCAATATTGCCCATACGTAATCCTTTGTATAGACGTTGAGGCGGACGAACACTAAGATGGAATAGGCCTGCTAATATGCCCAATGTACCCGCTGCAATATGATGAGAGGCTATTCCTCCCGGAACAAAAGGATCAAAACCTTCCGCGCCCCACGCTGGATTTACAGATTGTACTTTTCCAGTTAGTCCATAAGGATCGGACACCCATATTCCAGGACCATACAAACCTGTTACATGAAATGCGCCAAAGCCAAAGCAAGCTACCCCTGAGAGAAATAAATGAATTCCAAAGATCTTGGGCAAATCCAAAGAGGGTTTTCCCGTACGTTCATCACAGAATATTTCTAGGTCCCAATATACCCAATGCCAGATAGCTGCCAAGAAGCACAAACCGGAAAACACTATGTGTGCCCCTGCCACACCTTCATAACTCCAAATACCCGGATTTGTTATAGTTCCTCCTGAAATACTCCAACCACCCCACGAATTGGTTATTCCTAAACGAGTCATGAAGGGTATAACGAACATACCTTGTCTCCACATCGGATCAAGAACGGGATCAGAGGGATCAAAAACCGCTAATTCATATAAAGCCATCGAACCAGCCCAACCAGAAACTAGAGCTGTATGCATTATATGAACAGAAAGCAATCGACCGGGATCATTCAATACGACAGTATGAACACGATACCAAGGTAAACCCATGGAAATACCTCTTTATCAAAGAAAAATAGACACTATGCCACTTTATTTTATCACATTGGAAAAGACTATATATACTAACCATGTACCTAACCTTTTCAGTAGATTCCGTATCAGAAAGGATTAATATTTATTCCATTCCATTGAAAATAACGTGAAAATAACGGAACAATTTTGTTCGTAAGAACAAAGAGAAGCAGATCTATTCTATACCCGATAAGTACCAATACGCAATGGGAGGATTGGTCCCATTTTTGGGGAACGAATGGATAGATACTTGTTTATCATTCGAACGATCGATTTCTTCGTTCAAATTTTTTCTTTATTCATTCTGTCTTACTCTATAAACTTTCCAATCTATGTATCAAATAGAATAAAGAGAAAAAAGGGATGAAGACAATAAACCATTGATTGTTACGTTTCCATATTAAAGTGAAGTATAGTACTAAATTTTTTTCTTTAATTTAATGCCCATTGGTGTTCCAAAAGTACCTTTTCGGAGTCCTGGAGAGGAAGATGCGGTTTGGGTTGACGTATAGTGCGACTTGTCAGACATATTGGGTCATATGGGATTTACCCGTTCTCTCCCCTGATCGAGATATCCTCTGTTTCGCCCAAGAGATATTGTATTGAGTGAGGCATCAATCAATCATTCGGAGCGTGAAGTGCAATTAGATCAATTTATTTTATATTGGGGATCAATATTATCAATTTAGAAGAATTTATGGTTTACTTGGACTGATAAAATAAAGTATCCAGGCTCCGTTCAGAAAATACCAAATCGATAACAAATTGTTAATATAATATATGTATGATTACCACTTGTATCATAAATGATTCTTATACCTACTATTACTTTATACCTACTATTACTATAGTAGTGATAGTAGTGATCCCAAATTGCCGACCAACGGAATAGTATGATGAATATATCAAATAGTTTTGGGAAAGCAAGACACGAAATTAACAAAAAAAAAAAGAAGTCATAACAAAAAAATGGTACTGAGACCATTTGTCCTATATGTGCAAATAGAATTCGGACAGATCTTTTCCCGGGGTAGACCATGAACCTAAAAGAATTGAAAGGGCCCATTCAGGAACAAGACAATGACATCGTGATTTTAATATCGATGAAACAATACATCAATGATAGGTTAGTTTAATAAGTTCAGTAATCTCTTTTTTTTTTAGAGGGAAGGGAGCCTAAACTCATCTCGTTTTTTTTAATAGAAGACCTTTCATTAAGAAAACCTGTTACATAAAAAAAAAAGAAATAAAACTGGAATCGACACATTGATTCTTTTTTTTTCTTTTTCGCAATTTTTTTTGAACCGTATGTATCCAAAGGTGCACGTACGGTTCCTAAGGGATGCAATTTTGTCCTAATCAACCGACTTTATCGAGAAAGATTACTTTTTTTAGGCCAAGAGGTTGATAGCGAGATCTCGAATCAACTTGTTGGTCTCATGGTATATCTCAGTATAGAAGATGGTACTAGGGATCTTTATTTGTTTATAAACTCTCCCGGCGGATGGGTAATACCAGGAATAGCCATTTATGATACTATGCAATTTGTGTCACCTGATGTGCATACGATATGCATGGGATTAGCCGCGTCAATGGGATCTTTTATTCTGGTCGGAGGAGAAATTACCAAACGTCTAGCATTCCCTCACGCTTGGCGCCAATGAGTTTTTATTTGATTGAAAAAAAAAAGAAGACTATGCCTTCGCCACATTGATTATAAAAGAAAATTATAAGTAATAATAGCATGGCACTTCGGGTTCGATATGAACAAACCATTATTGTTTTTTCATAACATGAGATTTTGTATCGAGATAGTAGTATGAAATAAAGGTTATTTCCGATTTGATCTTATGTGTCGGGAGTACATTTCAGCGTCACAAACCATTTTTCTTCCACACCAGAAGTCTCTTTCTGATACTTATGCTATGAAAGAAAGAGTACGAAAATAAAAAAAAAAAAAAAGATCATTTTTGACTTATTTGATCGTATCAAAAAGAAACTTTGGGATTGCTAAATCACAGACGAGATAAATATATAAAGTAACAGAACCATCATAGTATTCTTTTTTACTTCTATGAAAGGAAGGGTGGTAAATGGATCATTCAACGATCTGGATTAGATGGATTCTATTTCTTTCTTCGATAGAATAGAAGAGAAGAAAAAGTCAATTCCATTGCAGAGCCGTATGCAATGAACAAAAGATGCCTGTACGGTTATTCAATTCTATTTGATTTTTTTCTTGTTATTTTTTTATCCCCTACTTTAGTTTAGCCCAATCATGCGAGATAGAAGAACCGTTCGTGATGTTATATCAATATCATCAGGGTTATGATTCACCAACCTGCTAGTTCTTTTTATGAGGCACAAGCAGGGGAATTTATCCTGGAAGCGGAAGAACTACTGAAACTTCGCGAAACCCTAACAAAGGTTTATGTACAAAGAACGGGCAACCCTTTATGGGTTGTATCCGAGGATATGGAAAGGGATGTTTTTATGTCAGCAACAGAAGCCCAAGCTCATGGCATTGTTGATCTTGTAGCGGTCGAAAATGAAAATACTGGGGATTTCGTATAAATCTATTTTATTTCAAACCATAATTCAAATTTTCTGTGATTTGATATTGAATAGAAATAATTCATGATGATCAATCATCAGGTTAAGATCGATCTAAACCAACCCATTTTATTCTATATATACATATATATACATACGACATGCCAACTATTAAACAACTTATTAGAAACACAAGACAGCCAATAAGAAATGTTACAAAATCTCCCGCTCTTAGAGGATGTCCTCAGCGTCGAGGAACATGTACTAGGGTGTATGTGCGAC